TATTGGCCCACCATTGATTAGAAGATTTAACTTGTATGAATCGCTATTGGTTTGATACGAATAATGGCAGTTGTTTCAGTATGTTAAGGATACAGATGTATCCACAATTCATTTAGAGTTACTTAATAGCCTATTTCTTATACCATATCTCTATCCCGTGAAATTCTCGAGCCGAAAGATGGATGCATATGCTATGTTTCATTTTGCTAAATGATATCAATTAAACGGTGTATCAATTCCATAAATTGGATATAGCAATAAATAAATCAGCAAAATTCTTTTATTTTAGATAGAAGAAACTTTTCTTCTATCTAAAATAAAAGAATGTACCCTTCTATCCAAATCCAATTTGCATCGATAAAATAAATCCAAATTCCAGTAGTAGATGAATAATTGCAAATTTTTGTGTGTACGAGATTAGAATAACTTCAAAATAACTGACATAATTTTTTATTTTTCCTGATCAGAAAAATACATGAAAAAGAAAGGAGGTAGAAAAATTTTTGGATTTATGGTTAAAGAAGAAAAAGAAGAAAACTGGGGTTCTGTTGAATTTCAAGTATTCAGTTTCACCAATAAGATACGGAGACTTGCTTCACATTTGGAATTACACAAAAAAGATTTTTCATCGGAAAGAGGTCTCCGAAGACTTTTGGGAAAACGTCAACGTTTGCTGGCTTATTTGGCAAAGAAAAATAGAGTACGTTATAAGAAATTAATCAGTCAGTTGGATATTAGGGAGCGGTAATTTCATCGTTCGAATTTTTTTTCTTATTTTATTAGTAGTCTTATAGTAGTCTTAGATTTTGCATTTTGATGAGCCTCGTTTTGAGGAATTCATGGAATAATCCATTTTCATGGAATAATGAATTAAGGAAGAAAGGATATGAGTCTACCGCTTACAAGAAAAGATCTCATGATAGTCAATATGGGCCCTCAGCACCCATCAATGCATGGTGTTCTTCGACTGATCGTTACTCTCGATGGTGAAGATGTTATTGATTGTGAACCCATATTAGGCTATTTACACAGAGGAATGGAAAAAATCGCGGAAAACCGAACTATTATACAATACTTACCTTATGTAACACGTTGGGATTATTTAGCTACTATGTTTACAGAAGCAATAACGGTAAATGCACCAGAATTCTTGGAGAATATTCAAATACCCCAAAGAGCCAGCTATATTAGGGTAATTATGTTAGAATTGAGCCGTATAGCTTCTCACTTGTTATGGCTTGGACCTTTTATGGCAGATCTCGGTGCGCAGACTCCTTTTTTTTATATTTTTAGAGAGAGAGAATTAATATATGATCTATTTGAAGCTGCTACAGGTATGCGAATGATGCATAATTACTTTCGCATCGGAGGAGTTGCTGCCGATCTGCCTTATGGATGGATCGATAAATGTTTAGATTTCTGTGATTATTTTTTACGAGGAGTTATTGAATATCAACAACTTATTACACAGAATCCCATTTTTTTGGAACGAGTTGAGGGAGTTGGTTTTATTAGCGGAGAAGAAGCTGTAAATTGGGGCTTATCGGGCCCCATGTTACGAGCTTCTGGAATACAATGGGATCTTCGTAAAGTTGATCTTTACGAGTCTTACAATCAATTCGATTGGAAAGTCCAATGGCAAAAAGAAGGGGATTCATTAGCACGCTATTTAGTACGAATCGGTGAAATGAGGGAATCCATCAAAATTATTCAACAGGCTGTAGAAAAAATTCCTGGGGGCCCTTATGAGAATTTAGAAGTCCGACGCTTTAAGAAAGCAAAGAATTCCGAATGGAATGATTTTGAATATCGATTTCTTGGTAAAAAACCTTCACCCAATTTTGAATTGTCAAAACAAGAGCTTTATGCAAGAGTGGAAGCCCCAAAAGGTGAATTAGGAATTTATCTGGTAGGAGATGATAGTCTTTTCCCCTGGAGATGGAAAATTCGTCCACCCGGTTTTATTAATTTGCAAATTCTTCCTCAGCTAGTCAAAAAAATGAAATTGGCTGATATCATGACGATATTAGGTAGTATAGATATCATTATGGGAGAAGTTGATCGTTGAAATGATAATAGACAGGGTACAGGTAGAAGCTATCAATTCTTTTTCGAACTTGGAATTATTAAAAGAAGTCTATGGACTGATATGGATTCTACCCATTTTGACCCTCTTACTGGGAATCACAATAGAAGTACTCGTAATTGTGTGGTTAGAAAGAGAAATATCCGCATCGATACAACAACGTATTGGTCCTGAATATGCTGGCCCCCTGGGACTGCTTCAAGCTATAGCAGATGGAACTAAGCTACTTTTTAAAGAGGATATCTTGCCATCCCGAGGGGATATTCCCTTATTTAGCATTGGACCGTCTATAGCAGTCATATCAATTTTATTAAGTTTTTTAGTTATTCCTTTGGGATATCGCTTTGTTTTAGCGGATCTTAGTATTGGTGTTTTTTTATGGATTGCCATTTCAAGTATTGCTCCTATTGGTCTTCTTATGGCAGGATATAGCTCAAATAATAAATATTCTTTTTCAGGTGGTCTACGAGCTGCCGCTCAATCTATTAGTTATGAAATCCCATTAACTTTTTGTGTACTAGCAATATCTCTACGTGCGATTCGTTAAAATAGGATCTTTTTCCTCTGAAATTCATTGAATATTTATCCTCCTTTTCTTATTCTATATTCAGGTTAGTAAGTTAAACTAGATAGCTATATGAGTGAAACAAAACTGCTTATTAATTTGTAGTAAAAAGAAAAAATCTCATTTCCTATGTACAAGAAAAAATGGAAGTAAACATAAGCGGTGTAAATTCTTTACCCCAAGGTTGAGATTTTTTGATTAGTCATCATATCTTGAAGCGGGCAATAATAAGGGATTCCCGATACAGAAAGTTGTAATCATAAGGGAATCCATCAAAAGTTAGTGAGGGATTAGAAACACTAAAGTACATAAAGGATTAGTAATGAGGGAATCTAAAGCATTAGATATTTTTCCTCATAAAAGGAATCATAATAAGGACTTGAAATTGGTGGAAATGAGCAAGTAGTACTTTCTTCGGATTCCGATCCAGAGTATGTTCCCATTCACTTGTTAAGGAAATGGCTATCAAGAACGAATTAACCCTTTATTCCTTTTTTCTTTTTAAATACCCCTCGGGAAAGAAGAATAGGACAAAAGATATGGAATGCAATACAAAAAAAAAGATCTTTATTTATTCTTTCCGTCGTTTATCCATATTCATACAGAATTCTTCATGAACTAATACCCAACTCTTTTCGTTTATTAATTGTTATAACGAGTGTTTTATTCCAAGATTAAGTTATTGCTGAACAAAGAAAAAGTACCATTATATTATAAAGGATGAGATGAATTCCGAAGCGTTTTTTATTATTCTAGCAGACAGAATTCCTTTGGTCTAATTTAGGACGTTGAAATCGATTTTATCTTAGATAATTCTAACTACGCCCAAGAAGATAATAACGAAATGAAACAGTACTTTCCTTTTTTCTGATCATAGAGGAGCCGTATGAAACTAAGGTTTCATGTACGGTTTTGGAATAGCGGTGGGAACTGTGATGTTATCGTCGACTATGATTATCCAACAGTTCAAGTACAGTTGATATAGTTGAAGCACAGTCAAAATATGGTTTTTTTGGATGGAATCTTTGGCGTCAGCCTATAGGTTTTCTGGTTTTTCTAATTTCTTCTTTGGCGGAATGTGAAAGATTACCCTTTGATTTACCAGAAGCGGAGGAAGAATTAGTAGCAGGTTATCAAACCGAATATTCTGGTATCAAATATGGTTTATTTTATCTTGTTTCTTACCTAAATTTATTAGTTTCCTCTTTATTTGTAACAGTTCTCTACTTAGGCGGGTGGAATTTGTCTATTCCCTATATATCCTTTTTTGGATTTTTCCAAATGAATAAAATGGTTGGAATTTTAGAAATGACAATGAGTATCTTTATTACATTAACTAAAGCTTATTTATTTCTCTTCATTTCTATCACAATAAGATGGACTTTACCCAGGATGAGAATGGATCAGTTATTAAATCTTGGATGGAAATTTCTTTTACCTATTTCCCTGGGCAATCTCTTATTAACAACTTCTTCCCAACTTGTTTCACTATAAAATAAGATAATACAATAACAGTAAGAATATTTTCAACACAAAAGTCCTCTCAAACAAGAGAAAGAAACATACCTTTTTCATAGATATTTCGAATATGTTCCCTATGGTAACTGGGTTCATGGGTCAACAAACAATACGCGCAGCAAGGTACATTGGTCAAAGTTTCATAATTACCTTATCCCACACAAATCGTTTACCTATAACGATTCACTACCCCTATGAAAAATCAATTACATCGGAGCGTTTCCGGGGGCGAATCCACTTTGAATTTGATAAATGTATTGCTTGTGAAGTATGTGTTCGCGTATGCCCTATAGATCTACCTCTTGTGGATTGGAGATTTGAAAAGGATATTAAAAGGAAACAATTGCTTAATTATAGTATTGATTTCGGAGTTTGTATATTTTGTGGTAATTGTGTTGAGTACTGTCCGACAAACTGTTTATCAATGACTGAAGAATATGAACTTTCTACTTATGATCGTCATGAATTGAATTACAATCAAATTGCTTTGAGTCGGTTACCAATCTCCATAATGGGAGATTACACAATTCAAACAATTAGGAATTCAACTCAAAGTAAAATAGACGAAGAAAAATCTTGGAATTCAAGAACGATTACTGATTACTAGAATTTTTTTGTTAGAATCCAAAAGTTCTTTACTAACTAGAAAGAAAAACGAATACCTACTGCTTATTGCAAATTATTCCTGATTTTAAACCAGAGTAGATTTTCGTGATGTGATTTCTAACTATAGAAAGAACTTATATACAATATACAAAAAAATTTCCTAATCCCTTTTTTCTTCCTTGAATCTTTTAGTTTTAGTCAGTTCATGAAAAAATTTATACTATTAATTTCTTCTTATCCATAATGGATTTACCTGGGCCAATACATGAAATTCTTGTGCTATTTGGGGGATTTGTTCTTCTACTAGGGGGTCTAGGGGTGGTATTACTTACCAACCCAACTTTTTCTGCTTTTTCGCTAGGATTAGTTCTTGTTTGTATATCCTTATTCTATATTTTATTGAATTCCTACTTTGTAGCTGTGGCACAACTTCTTATTTATGTGGGAGCTATAAATGTCTTGATCATATTTGCCGTAATGTTCGTAAATGGCTCAGAATGGTCTAAAGATAAGAATTTTTGGACTATTGGAGATGGGTTCACTTCACTCGTTTGTATAACTATTCCTTTTTCACTAATGACTACTATCCCAGATACGTCATGGTATGGAATTCTTTGGACTACAAGATCAAACCAAATAGTAGAACAGGGTCTCATAAATAACGTTCAACAAATTGGGATTCATTTAGCAACCGATTTTTATCTTCCATTTGAACTCATTTCCATAATTCTTCTAGTTTCTTTAATAGGTGCAATTACTATGGCTCGGCAATAAGAAATACTTAGAATGAGTCAAAATTATAAGAATTTCAAATCTAAAATAAATCACTAAAGAACCACAATTTTGATTTAGTAAAACTCATCTACTGCCAACAAATACCTTCTTTTCTCTTTTGTTGTGTAATTGTTCTATTCTAATTAATTCAATCGGTTCAATTCTTGTCCCCATATTGAAATGAATCGAGATTGATAAGGAGTTAGTTAATGATGTTTGAGCATGTACTTTTTTTGAGTGTCTATTTATTTTCGATTGGTATCTATGGATTGATCACAAGCCGAAACATGGTTAGAGCTCTAATATGCCTTGAACTTATACTGAATTCAATTAATCTAAATCTCGTAACATTTTCTGATCTATTTGATAGCCGCCAATTAAAAGGAGACATTTTCGCAATTTTTGTTATAGCCCTTGCGGCTGCTGAAGCAGCTATTGGATTATCCATTCTTTCTTCCATCCATCGTAATAGGAAATCAACTCGTATCAATCAATCTAATTTTTTGAATAATTAGACATAGAATCTTCTAAACAAAGGGACACATATAATAATAATATGAAATAGTAACATGAATACTATTTATTATTTGAGAATATCTATTTTTTGAGTAGGTTATTCCATAGTATTCTTTTTTACTTAGTTGAATTTTTGCAATTCATTGATATTGCAATTTGAATATTGCAATAATTTATATTGAAAAGACGATAGCCAATTTATTGGCTAATTCGAATTCGTATATACAATTCGTATAATTATGATTGTTGAAGCCCAAAATTAAAGTCTCTTGGCTCTTTTCATGCTTTCTCACAAACGGATTAAGAAATATATTGCATTATTTGTTGAAGTTTGGATAAACCATTGCTTCGTCTGGTGTCTACAATACATTTGATTGATATAGTACTAATTTCATTTTGACCAGATCGAAAATTTTTATGTTGAAAAGGAAAATTTATAGACCCAATGTCACATTCCGTAAAAATTTATGATACATGTATAGGATGCACTCAATGTGTACGAGCTTGTCCAACAGATGTATTAGAAATGATACCTTGGGATGGATGTAAAGCCAAGCAAATTGCTTCCGCGCCAAGAACCGAAGATTGTGTGGGTTGTAAGAGATGCGAATCCGCCTGCCCAACAGATTTTTTAAGTGTCCGCGTTTATTTAGGACCTGAGACAACCCGCAGCATGGCTCTATCTTATTGATACGTTACAAAAAATTCCACTTGAATCGTCTGATTCCTCTTTACCGAAGAAGCCTGTGCTCAAAATAATCGAGCACGGGCTTTTCTGGTCAAAACGTATCTTGTCTTTATCACTTTATCATGAGTTCTTTTCCTTGGTTAACAATACTTGTTGTTTTGCCGATATTTGCGGGTTCATTAATTTTCTTTTTACCTCATAGGGGAAACAAAATCGTTAGGTGGTATACTATGTCTATTTGTTTATTAGAATTCCTTCTAATGACTTATGCATTCTGTTATCATTTCCAATTGGAGGATCCCTTAATCCAATTAAAAGAGGATTCTAAATGGATAGATGTCTTCAATTTCCACTGGAGATTGGGAATCGATGGACTTTCATTAGGATCTATTTTATTGACAGGATTTATGACTACTTTAGCTACTTTAGCAGCTTGGCCGGTTACCCGGAATTCCCGATTATTCTATTTCCTGATGCTAGCAATGTATAGCGGTCAAATAGGATTATTTTCTTCGCGAGACCTTTTACTTTTTTTTATCATGTGGGAGTTAGAATTAATTCCTGTTTACTTACTTTTATCCATGTGGGGGGGGAAGAGGCGTCTCTATTCAGCTACAAAGTTTATTTTGTATACTGCAGGTGGTTCCATTTTTTTCTTAATCGGAGTTCTAGGTATGGGCTTATACGGTTCCAACGAACCAAGATTAGATTTGGAAAGATTAATTAATCAATCATACCCTGCAACATTGGAAATACTATTTTATTTTGGCTTCCTTATTGCTTATGCTGTCAAATTGCCGATTATACCCCTACATACGTGGTTACCAGATACCCATGGGGAAGCGCATTACAGTACATGTATGCTTTTAGCGGGAATCCTATTAAAGATGGGAGCATACGGATTGATTCGGATCAATATGGAATTGTTACCTCATGCTCATTATCTATTTTCCCCTTGGTTAGTAATAATAGGAGCGATGCAAATAATCTATGCAGCTTCAACTTCTCTTGGCCAACGCAATTTCAAAAAAAGAATAGCCTACTCCTCCGTCTCTCACATGGGTTTCATTATTATAGGAATTGGTTCCATAACCAACATTGGACTCAATGGAGCTATTTTACAAATATTATCCCATGGATTTATTGGGGCTACACTTTTTTTCTTAGCGGGAACGGCTTGTGATAGAATGCGCCTTGTTTATCTCGAAGAACTGGGAGGGGCTTCTATCCCAATGCCAAAAATTTTTACCATGTTTAGTAGCTTTTCAATGGCTTCTCTTGCCTTACCAGGAATGAGTGGTTTTGTTGCGGAATTAGTAGTATTTTTTGGACTAATTACTAGTCCAAAATTTCTGTTAATGCCAAAAATGCTAATTACTTTTGTAATGGCAATTGGAATGATATTAACTCCTATTTATTTATTATCTATGTTACGACAGATGTTCTATGGATACAAGCTATTTCATGTTCCAAACGAAAATTTTGAGGATTCCGGCCCGCGAGAACTCTTTCTTTTAATCTGTATCTTTTTACCAGTAATAGGAATCGGTATTTATCCAGATTTTGTTCTCTCGCTATCCGTTGACAGGGTAGAGGCTCTGTTATCCAATTATTATCCTAAATAGGATTTTTTTTCTTCTACTAGTCCGCTCTATATTCCATAGTGGAAATACTCAAAAATTCAGAAAAAAGTAAAAGAGTCTAATTAGATCTATCTCGAATTTTTGAGAACCCTTTGAGAAGGCGTTCAAGGGGTTCTCAAATCAAACACAAAAATGGAAGTTTTTTCCATTTCATTAAGGTTTTATGTTATGTAATCATTTAGATGGGTAATGTAAATGAACCATAACTATGTAAACCTATTCCTAATAGATTGATACCAAAATAACAGATCCAAATTATAAGAAATCCTATGGAAGCTACAAATGCTGACTTCGTACCCTTCCAATTTGGATTTGTTCTACTATGTAAATAAATTGCAAATATGGTCCAAGTAATAAATGCCCAAGTTTCTTTAGGATCCCAATTCCAGTAGGATCCCCACGCCTCATTAGCCCATACTGCTCCACAAAGAATACCTATGGTTAAAAGGGTAAACCCTAGACTAATGACACGATAACTCCAAGAATCCAAACGCTCAATTAATTGATATTTGTAATAATTTGGAAATAAAGGAAAAAAGGTGCTTTTTAAAGCACTTCTTTTTGCATAGAAATATTCAATCTCATTAAAGAAAAATGTTTTGCTTAAAACATTTTTCTTCTTTTTCGAAAAGAAATCTAAATTCTTTCGAAATCTAATCATTAGAAGAGCGGCGGATAATAAGGATCCGCACAAAAGAGTCGCATAGCTTAGTAACATCATACTGACATGCATCATTAACCACTGAGATTGTAGAGCAGGTACTAGTATTGTGGATTGATGCATTTCAGTTAAAAGACCCGACGTGGCAAAGCCTTGCGTTAAAATAGTACTCGGCGTAGTTATTGTGCTTAAATCATTTTTAGAGTTCTGTATCTTAGGAATCATATGAAGAATATACAGAGCCCATGAAAGGAAGATCAATGACTCATATAAATTACTTAATGGAAAATGTCCCGAAGAAGCCCAACGAGAAACTAAGAATCCTGTTATACAGAAAAAAGTGGCTATCATTCCTTTTTCTGACGAATCACGCAATCCCCCAAGTTCACGAACTAATAAGGTTATTAAATGAATCGTAATCACAATTGAAATTGTTGAGAAAGAAATATGAGTTAGTATATGTTCTAAAGTTGCAAATAGCATAAGGAGAAGGTCCCATTACAAAATTGGAAATTTCGAATTGAATCCATTTTATTTTATAATCTATTGTATTCTTTTTCGAGACTGCCGCCACTCGGACTCGAACCGAGATGCTTGAGCACTGCTTCCTAAGAGCAGCGTGTCTACCAATTTCACCATGGCGGCTAAGTTGAAATAACAGGTTTATTAAAAGAATATTAAGTTATTTTCTCGCGAATCGTCGAGATTGGAAGATTCCATAGAATTTAGGACATTAGAATCTTCATTAAAATAGACTTCGTTTGGTAGTATCGTTGCGAATTTTTTAACAAAAAAATTCTTGCTTTGCCCAATAGAAACTTTGAAAGAGTTGGAACAATTTTTTCTCAGTTGCAATATAGAACTAATTTTTTTGTTAATTTAGGATAAGATAGGTAGAAGTTGTAAGTCTTATTGCAGGAATACTCTACTTTTCATAATAGAATCCCCTTTTTTTATTTATTATACGGATTCTATTACGAAAAGTTCATTGATAGGAAAAGAATATTTAGGTCACAGTATACCAAAAACCCTTTTTTTATATATCAGAGAGGTTTGTTCTAAGAATATTGTACCGAGGAATTCGACACATAAAAGTAAACTCATTAATTAATCCTAATTATTCCTAATTATTCATATTAAATAATTGGAATTTTTGGGGGATAGGTCAATTCATATTATCCCAAAACCCTATTATTTGTTTGTTGCCGAGAAAAACCCTTTGGTTTTGGATGCTCGCTGACGCCAGAAAATGATCTTGATTTTGCTAAAGAATAAGATTGTACTATGGAAAAATAAGTCTTTTTCTTCCAAAGATTTTTACGAATACGCTTTTTTGACATCGAAGTACGTTTTTTTGGAACTGCCATTCAAAAAGGAAATTACTTTTTTCTAGTTGTATGTGAAAGACATCTATTGCCGCAAATCAATCCATCTTTCTTCTTTTTCTTAGTATTTATACTTAGATACTAAAAGATATTGAAATTCTGAATTCTTTTTTACTTCATTTTGTCTAATGCGGATAAGACAAGAGTTTTTTAACATATTATATATTTTTTTTAGACTTTGTTTTAATAATATAGAATATATACAAGGTTTTCTATTTAAATCAATTTATATTTCAAGTATACTCTCCATATACAGATATAAGGTATGGGGGCCTATCCCCCATATAAGACGGGAGGATAAAAGGAAGGGAAAATTCAATCAAATAGTTAATTAAAGTATTCCAGAATTGAATTCCAATCAATTTGAGTTACGAAACAAGGGAGCTGCTTCATTTTAATACAAAAAAATATTAAAGTAAAATGATTCAATCTTTTTTTTGTATTTTAATAAAAGTCCTTCTTTAGGTAATAACTAGGTAACGAAGTTATTTCATTAACTTTTTGACTTTAACCAACAAAACCTATTCTTATTTTTTGATTGTTTCAATGAGAAAATTTTTGAAAAATTAAGAATTCTAGTATTTTTTTATTCCTTCAGAAATAGATAAGAATTAGTTTGGTGAATCGGAAACTTTTTTCAATTTTATAGAAAAATTGAAGTAAAATTTTCAAGTAAAAATTGCAATTTCTTTTCTTATGGAACATACATATCAATATGCATGGGTAATCCCTCTTCTCCCACTTCCAGTTATTATGTCAATGGGGTTTGGACTTTTTCTTGTTCCAACAGCAACAAAAAATCTTCGTCGCATATGGGCTTTTCCTAGTGTTTTACTTTTAAGTATAGCTATGGTATTCTCAGTTCACCTGTCTATTCAACAAATAAATGGAAGTTCTATCTATCAATATCTATGGTCTTGGACCGTCAATAATGATTTTTCCTTAGAATTTGGATACTTAATCGACCCGCTTACTTCTATTATGTTAATACTAATTACTACTGTAGGAATCCTGGTTCTTATTTATAGTGATGATTATATGTCTCACGATGAGGGATATTTGAGATTTTTTGTTTATATAAGTTTTTTCAATACTTCCATGTTGGGATTGGTTACTAGTTCCAATTTGATACAAATTTATTTTTTTTGGGAGCTTGTGGGAATGTGTTCCTATTTATTGATAGGCTTTTGGTTTACACGGCCAATTGCAGCGAGTGCTTGTCAAAAAGCTTTTGTAACTAATCGTGTAGGGGATTTTGGTCTGTTATTAGGAATTCTAGGTTTTTTTTGGATAACAGGTAGTTTAGAGTTTCGGGATTTGTTTAAAATAGCTAATAACTGGATTCCTAATAATGAGATTAACTCCTTGCTTACTATTTTGTGTGCTTTTTTATTATTCCTTGGTGCGGTTGCGAAATCGGCACAATTCCCTCTTCACGTATGGTTACCCGATGCTATGGAAGGACCCACCCCCATTTCAGCTCTTATACACGCAACAACTATGGTTGCTGCGGGGATTTTTCTTATAGCTCGACTTCTTCCTCTTTTCATATCCCTACCTTTGATAATGAGTTTCATTTCTTTAATAGGTACACTAACACTTTTCTTAGGAGCCACTTTAGCTCTTGCTCAGAGAGATATTAAAAGAAGCTTAGCCTATTCTACAATGTCTCAATTGGGTTATATGATGTTAGCTCTAGGTATAGGTTCTTATCAAGCTGCTTTATTCCATTTGATCACTCATGCTTATTCGAAAGCTTTATTATTCTTGGGATCCGGATCTGTTATTCATTCAATGGAACCTCTTGTTGGATATTCACCAGATAAAAGTCAGAATATGGTTCTTATGGGTGGTTTAAGAAAATACATTCCAATTACAAGAACTTGTTTTTTATGGGGTACCCTTTCTCTTTGTGGTATTCCACCTCTTGCTTGCTTCTGGTCCAAAGATGAAATCCTTAGTAATAGTTGGTTATATTCACCCTTTTTTGGAATAATAGCTTCTTTTACTGCAGGATTAACTGCGTTTTATATGTTTCGGATATATTTACTTACTTTTGATGGGTATTTGCGTGTTCATTTTCAAAATTACAGTAGTACTAAAGAGGATTCGTTGTATTCAATATCGTTATGGGGAAAAAGGATATCTAAAGGAGTCAATAGAGATTTCGTTTTATCAACAGCGAAGAGTGGAGTTTCTTTTTTTTCACAAAATCTATCCAAAATTCATGTTAATACAGGAAATAGGATAGGGTCCTTTAGTACTTCATTGGGGACTAAAAACACTTTTGTCTATCCTCATGAACCGGGAAATACTATGCTATTTCCTCTTCTTATATTACTGCTTTGTACTTTGTTTATTGGATCTATAGGAATCCATTTTGATAATGAAATAGGGGAATTAACCATATTATCAAAGTGGCTAACTCCCTCAATCAACTTTTTCCAAGAAAGTTCTAATTCGTCCATAAATTCATATGAATTTATCACTAATGCAATTTCTTCTGTAAGTCTAGCTATTTTTGGTCTATTCATAGGCATATATGTTTTATGGATCTGCTTACTCTTTTTTTCAGAATTTGATTTAATAAATTCCTTTGTAAAAGGGGGTCCGAAAAAGTATTTTTTCCATCAACTAAAAAAAAAGATATATAGTTGGTCATATAATCGCGGTTATATAGATATTTTCTATACTAGGACCTTTACCTTGGGTATAAGAGGATTAACCGAACTAACGCAGTTTTTCGACAAGGGTGTCATTGATGGAATTACCAATGGAGTAGGTCTTGCTAGTTTTTGTATAGGAGAAGAAATTAAATATGTAGGGGGAGGTCGAATTTCGTCTTATTTATTCTTTTTTTTATGTTATGTATCTGTGTTCTTATTCTTTTTTCTTTCTTAAGGAATTCCCCTATCTCCTGCCTAAGTAGCTTTCCTATTTGCCGATTTTTTCCATTCCTCTGTGTAAATAGCCTAATATGGGTTCACAATCAATAACATCTTCACCATCGAGAGTAACGATCAGTCGAAGAACACCATGCATTGATGGGTGCTGAGGGCCCATATTGACTATCATGAGATCTTTTCTTGTAAGCGGTAGACTCATATCCTTTCTTCCTTAATTCATTATTCCATGAAAATGGATTATTCCATGAATTCCTCAAAACGAGGCTCATCAAAATGCAAAATCTAAGACTACTATAAGACTACTAATAAAATAAGAAAAAAAATTCGAACGATGAAATTACCGCTCCCTAATATCCAACTGACTGATTAATTTCTTATAACGTACTCTATTTTTCTTTGCCAAATAAGCCAGCAAACGTTGACGTTTTCCCAAAAGTCTTCGGAGACCTCTTTCCGATGAAAAATCTTTTTTGTGTAATTCCAAATGTGAAGCAAGTCTCCGTATCTTATTGGTGAAACTGAATACTTGAAATTCAACAGAACCCCAGTTTTCTTCTTTTTCTTCTTTAACCATAAATCCAAAAATTTTTCTACCTCCTTTCTTTTTCATGTATTTTTCTGATCAGGAAAAATAAAAAATTATGTCAGTTATTTTGAAGTTATTCTAATCTCGTACACACAAAAATTTGCAATTATTCATCTACTACTGGAATTTGGATTTATTTTATCGATGCAAATTGGATTTGGATAGAAGGGTACATTCTTTTATTTTAGATAGAAGAAAAGTTTCTTCTATCTAAAATAAAAGAATTTTGCTGATTTATTTATTGCTATATCCAATTTATGGAATTGATACACCGTTTAATTGATATCATTTAGCAAAATGAAACATAGCATATGCATCCATCTTTCGGCTCGAGAATTTCACGGGATAGAGATATGGTATAAGAAATAGGCTATTAAGTAACTCTAAATGAATTGTGGATACATCTGTATCCTTAACATACTGAAACAACTGCCATTATTCGTATCAAACCAATAGCGATTCATACAAGTTAAATCTTCTAATCAATGGTGGGCCAATAATGAATTTTTTTGCATATGTATTAAGACGCTTGGCCTGATTTCGAAATTGTCCAGAGTTTTTTATGTAGTTTTCATTGCAAAATGATGGATCTCCTTCCGTAACTTTCCAATTACGAGTACGAGAATTGAAAGACATGAAAATTCTCAATTCTCTACGGCGTCTAGGAGATAGATAGAATATTTTCAGGAACAAGAAAACCAGAAGAATCTTTCTCTCTATTCACTACCATTCCGCTCTTCGACTTCTATTAGTTTCTTTTCTTCTTTAATGCAATAGCTATAGTTTGATATAGAATCCATTTCTCAAAGTAATGGAAACCTTTCTCTTATAGGAAATGGTTCGAAAATCGCTATTCCACCTTTTAGGTATCGTGAAAAGTGATACCTGTGAAGATCGTGCATTTCAGTCACATTCAGATCCGTTTTTTGAGTCCATGATATAACCAAATTGGATGGATCTTCCACCCGTTTAGCTAAGAAAGAATAGATGCAGAGGTGGATAATAGATCGATATGAAGATCATGAGCTGCCCCATAATGAAACCACCAGGAGTCGCGAATATCTCC